GATTCGCATTTCGAACAGGCATAAATACAGCATCTATAGGATAACTTCCATCTTGAAAGTTATTTTGGGTTTTTATACAATATCCTCGATTCCTTTCAATTTGTAATCCAATACACAAATCAATTGGTTCTGTCAAGGTCACTATATGCTGTGTATTATCAACGATTTCTACAGAAGGTGGTAAGATGATATCTTGAGCAGTTACAGAGCCAGGACCCCTGACACATATAGACGCGTTGCGAATTCCATACAGATTACTTCTCAATACAACTTCTTTCAAATTCATTAAAATTTCATGTACTGCTTCTTGAATCCCTATTAGGGTAGAATATTCGTGTGGTATTTTCTCAGATTTTGCACGTGTGATACATGTTCCTTCTATTTCGCCAAGCAAAGCTCTTCGCATTGCAATACCTATTGTATCGGCTTGACCCTTCCGAAGCGGAGACAGAATAAAACGTCCATAATAAAGACGCTTACTATCCGCTCTTGATTCAACACACTTCCACTGTAGTGTCCGAGTAGATACTGTGACTTTCTCTCGAACCATAGTAATATTATTTGATTTGATCATTGAATCATTTATTTCTCTTGAAATCTCTTCAGTGTTTAGTTCTACACACGCCTTTTTTTCGGGGGTCTACAGCCATTATGTGGCATCGGGGTTACATCTCGTACGAAACTTAATAGTATACCGCTTCTACGAATAGCTCGTAATGCTGCATCTCTTCCAAGACCGGGACCTTTTATCATAACTTCTGCTCGTTGCATACCTTGATCCACTGCTGTACGCATAGCATTTCCTGCTGCGGTTTGAGCAGCAAATGGTGTTCCTCTTCTTGTACCCCTGAATCCACAAGTACCAGCCGAGGACCAAGAAACCACCCGACCCCTTACATCTGTAACAGTCACAATGGTATTGTTGAAACTTGCTTGAACATGAATAACGCCCTTTGGAATTCTGCGTCCACTCTTACGTGAGCTAAGACGTCCGGTTTTGCGTGAACCAATTTTTAGTATAGGTTTTGCCATATTTTATCATCTCATAAATATGAGTCAGAGGTATATGGATATATCCATTTCATGTCAAAACGAATCCTTTATTTGTCCTTAGGGTTCTTTAGAGAGTTATTTTCGAAAGATTAGCCTTGTCTTTGCTTATGTCTCGGGTTGGAACAAATTACTATAATTCGTCCTCGCCTGCGGATCAGTCGACAGTTTTCACAAATTTTACGAACGGAGGCTCTTATTTTCATATTTTTCATTCCTTACCTTAATTATGACTTGATTCATTGATTCTTGGAAGAAACTAAGTTTCTTGAAATTTGCAATCTGGAATTGTATCCTCCCGAAAATAATGTTGAAGGGTCAAATAAAAAACCATCTAATCGATCGAATCCTTCGAATCCTTATTGCGAATTCTATAAATTATACGGCCTCTAGTTGAATCATAGCGACTTACTTCAATTTTAACTCTATCTCCTGGTAGGATCCGTATAAAACTACGCCGGATCCTTCCTGAAACATAACCTAGAATTAGGTCGTCATTATCTAAACGAACCCGGAACATACCATTGGGAAGTGATTCAGTAATTAAACCTTCATGAACCCACTTTTGTTCTTTCATTTGAGGTAAAACCTCCTTGGTGTATCAACTAATGAAGGAGGAGTGATATTAGACAACCCGTCCTTTCGCTTTTTTTTTTCACAAATAGGAAGTTTCCGATCTAATTCGGATATTAGAAGGATTACCATATATAACACAAAATTTCTCCGCCGATTCTTTCTAGTCGAGCCTCTCGGTCTGTCATTATACCTTGAGAAGTAGAAAGGATTACAATTCCCATCCCACCTAAAATTCTAGGAATGCGTTGGTAGTTAGAATAGATTCGTAGACCAGGTCGGCTGATCCTTTTTAAATTTAAAACAGTTCTATATCGTCCTTTACTATTTCTTCTATGTTGCAGGGTTAAAACCAAAAAATATTTTTTGTTTTCCCGATGTTTCCTCACATTTTGGATAAAACCTTCTCGTAAAAGTATTTTAACAATGTTTTCAGTGATGTTAGTAGATGCTATTCGAACTGTTCCTTTTCTATTCATGTCAGCATTTCGTATAGAAGTTATTATATCAGCAATAGTGTCTCTACCCATGATGAACTAAAATTAGTGGTTTCTCAAAATTTGGATATAATAAACATGCTTTTAAAAAATTATTCAAGGTATATACGTGAGACATAATCTACTAATAATTAATCGATTTCATTCAAGTAAATTTGACTATAACTATATCCCGATTTCGTTTTATAATACCTCAGGGGCTAATGAAACTATTTTAGTAAAATTTAACTGTCTCAATTCTCGTGCAATCGCACCAAAAATTCTCGTTCCTTTAGGATTTCCTTCTTGATCAATGACAACTGCAGCATTGTCATCATATCGTATTATCATACCGTTATCACGTTTGAGTTCTTTACAAGTACGTACAATTACAGCTCTTATCACTTCGGATCTTTCCAAAGGCATATTTGGTACTGCTTCTTTGATCACAGCAACAATAATGTCACCAATATGAGCATATCGGCGATTACTAGCTCCTATGATTCGAATACACATCAATTTTCGCGCCCCGCTGTTGTCCGCTACATTCAAAAGGGTCTGGGGTTGGATCATATCATTTTTTAATCTATTTTTAAAATGCAAAAGGGGCGCAGCGCAGAAAAAAAAAAAATATTCTTTGTCCAAAAAAGAAACCCGCAATTGTTTTTTGTTAGTCCAAAGGAAAGACTTCTTGCCTTTCATTTTACATTTCTATTCCGAAAGAATAAATTGAGTTTGTATAGGCATTTTGGATGCTGCTATTTGAATAGCTTTTCTGGCTACATTTTCTGCTACCCCCCCTATTTCATAAAGTATTCTACCCGGTTTAACGACAGCTACCCAATATTCGGGGGATCCTTTACCCGACCCCATACGTGTTTCTGCAGGTCTTACTGTAACTGGTTTATCTGGAAATATACGTACCCATATTTTTCCACCACGACGTACATTTCGTGTCATTGCTCGTCTCCCCGCTTCTATTTGTCTAGATGTGATCCAAGTAGGTTCAAGTGCCTGAAGAGCGTATCTACCGAAACAAAGACTATTACCTCGATAAGAAATTCCCTTCATTCTTCCTCGATGTTGTTTACGAAATCTGGTTCTTTTGGGGTTATAGTTGATGGGTGTTCCGCAATTCCATCTCTACTCCAGAACTGGACATGAGAGTTTCTTCTCATCCAGCTCCTCGCGAATCAAAAGAAAAGATTGCTAAATAGTTAAGCAAGATATCCATCTATGTAAGTAATGAATAATACCCTGAATCCATGGATTTTTTCCAATTTTATCTAGTTTATTTTAAATTCTTCTATACTTTTTTTGATATATAACTAAATATATATATTTCTAGTTATAGATAATTCGAGTTTTTATGTATCATCTTTATTTTACTTTCTTTTTATCGTATCAGATCGCTTAAAATTGAACAATCCAATAAAATGAAATTTTCGCGGGCGAATATTTACTCTTTCAATATCTAGTTCAGTTGTTGGGTTAGCCTATGACTTTTCCTAATTAATGAAAAGGTTCCTGGTTCGTTCCGCCATCCCACCCAATGAATCATTAGGATTCATGTTCAAGAGAATCTTCTGCATTCATGGGTTCCGTCGTTCCCATCGCTTCTCTATTAATGGTTAGGTCCGAATTTGACAATGGAGCTCTTCGTGTACTTTATTCTTGAGTCAATCCTCTTAATCTTTCTTGGCTCGAAGCTCTTTTTGTTGTTCTATCAACAAATTAGGGATGAATCTCAATATTGATGCTTTATTAGATACATTGTTTTTCTGAGATTATTTAGAGACCTTACATATTAGATTGGAATCATATATCATTGCTATTTTATCTCTCTTTCTCTCACCATTCCACTTATCCACATCCTTGGAAATTGTGCTTTACAACTCAAACTCAATAATCTGATTTGTTTTTCTGTTTATGCAAAAAAAGATTTCAGTTGCTACAATGATATGACCAATAGATCCTATCTTAACTGTTTCTTTATGATCCAGATAATGCGAAGCGATGAGTTGGTTATTAGTTCTATAGTTCTTAGTTGATACTATGGATTAGTCTTTTTTTTTTTTTAACCTTAAAAAAATCAACGAGTCACACACTAAGCATAGCAATTATATCAAATGGTTAATCTAATTTTTATTCAACCCTATAGAATATAGAATTGCCGAAGTTTTACTTTTTGGTTGGTTTGATTAGACAAAGAATAAAATAGTTTTTTCTTCAACCATTTCCAGTAGATAGAATAGAAACGAAACTGAGGGTTTATTATGCTTCGTCTACAAATATCCAAATTTTGATCCCTAATACCCCATAGATAGTTCGAACTGGATAGGAACAATAATCAATTTTTGCTCGAATCGTTTGTAGGGGAACCCTACCTTCTCGGATCCATTCAACACGTGCAATTTCTTTTCCGTCAATACGACCTGCAATTTGTATTTGAATTCCTTTTGTATCCGCCTGTTCAGTCAATTCAATAGCTTTTTTCATCGCCTTACGAAATGAAACTCTATTTTTTAATTGTCCAGCTATAAATTCTGCAAGAATGTTAGGGTTTCCATAAGGTTTTGCAATTCTTGTAATAGCAATGTTGAGTTTACGGTTTACACAATTTAAATCTTTTTGTACATTCATCTGTAATTCTTCGAGTCTTCGCGATTTACCTTCTCTTAATAACTTCGGGAATCCCATATAGATTATGATTTGAATCAGATCGATTCTTTTTTGAATCTCTATATGTGCAATTCCCTCGACACCAGAAGCTATTCTCATATTTTTTTGTACATAATTTTTGATCAAATCCCGTATTTTTTTATCTTCTTGTAGACCTTCAGAATAGTTTTTTGCTTGTGTAAACCAAAGGGAATGATGACTTTGGATTGTACCAAGTCT